TTGCATACCTTGATCTACTACCGTACGAATAGCATTTCCTGCTGCGGTTTGAGCAGCAAACGGTGTCCCCCTTCTAGTACCCTTGAATCCACAAGTGCCGGCGGAGGCCCAAGAAACCACCCGACCTCGTACATCTGTAACAGTGACAATGGTATTATTGAAACTTGCTTGAACATGAATAACTCCCTTTGGTATTCTACGCGTACTCTTACGCGAACTAATACTACGTGCATTCCTACGCGAACCAATTCTCGGTATAGCTTTTTTTGCCATATTTTATCATCTCATGAATATCAATTAGAGATATATGGATATATCCATTTCATGTAAAAAAAAGGGATTCCTTATTTGTACATCGGTTCCTTTAGCGAGTCTGACTATCCTTGTCTTTGTTTATGTCTCGGATTGGAACAAATTACTATAATTCGTCCCCGCCTACGGATTAGTCGACATTTTTCACAAATTTTACGAACAGAAGCTCTTATTTTCATATTTGTTATTCCTTACCTTAATTCTGAATCTACTTCTTGAAAGGAAATAAGTTTCTTGAAATTTTGCACCTCGAACCATATTCCAATGTTGAAGTGGAAAAAATTACCTAATCTTTCGAATCCTTGTTGCGGAGTCGATATATTATACGCCCTCTGGTGGAATCATAACGACTTACTTCAATTTTGACTCTATCTCCTGGCAGTATCCGTATAAAACTACGTCGAATCTTTCCTGAAACATAACCTAAAATCAGATCTTCATTATCTAAACGAACTCGGAACATACCGTTGGGAAGCGATTCAGTAATTAAACCTTCATGAATCCATTTTTGTTCTTTCATTCAAGGTAAAGCCCCCTTGAAGTATCAACTAATGGAGGAGGAACGATATTAGACAACTCGCCCCTTTTCTTCTTTTTTTCACAAATAGGAAGTTTCAGATCCAAGTTGGATATTAAAAAGATTACCATATATAACACAAAATTTCTCCGCCGATTCTTTGTTCTCGAGCTTCTCGGTCTGTCATTATACCTCGAGAAGTAGAAAGAATTACAATCCCCATACCACCTAAAATTCTAGGAATTCGTTGATAGTTAGAATAGATTCGTAGACCAGGTCGGCTGATCCTTTTTAAATTTAAAATTTTTCTATAGGGGTTTTTCCTATTTCTTCTATGTCGCAGGGTTAAAACCAAAAAAGATTTGGTGTTTTCTTGATGTTTTCTCACGTTTTCGATAAACCCTTCTCGTAAAAGTATTTTAACAATACTTTCCGTAATATTAGTAGATGCTATTCGAACCACTCTTTTTCTATCCATATCAGCATTTCGTATAGAGGTTATTATCTCAGCAATAGTGTCCCTACCCATGATGAGCTAAAATTATTGATGTTCCCAAATTGGATATAATCAACATGTTTTTCTTTTTTTTTTTTTTCTTTTTTATGAATATGAATTATTAAAGGTATATGCGTAAGACATAATCTACTAATGAATCTATTTCTTTTAAATACCCCGCTATAATATAAAGACATCACGATATAAAGACATCACGATCTCATTTTATAATACCTCGGGAGCCAATGAAACTATTTTAGTAAAATTTAATTGTCTCAATTCCCGAGCGATCGCACCAAAAATTCGAGTTCCTTTTGGATTTCCTTCTTGATCAATAACAACAGCAGCATTGTCATCATATCGTATTATCATACCGTTCTCACGTTTGAGTTCTTTACAGGTACGCACTATTACAGCTCTAACCACTTCTGATCTTTCTAGAGGCATATTTGGTACTGCTTCTTTGATCACAGCAACAATAACGTCACCAATATGAGCATATCGACGATTGCTAGCTCCTATTATTCGAATACACATCAATTCTCGAGCCCCGCTGTTATCCGCTACATTTAAATGGGTCTGAGGTTGAATCATATCATTTTTGAATCTGTTCTTTCAATGCAAAGGATGAAGAAAAAAAAAAGAAATATTGTTTGTCAAAAAAAAAAAAGAAATCTGGGATTTTTTGTCATCCTCAAGACCTATTTATGTTTATGTTGATTCTACATTTTATCCCGAAATAATGAATTGAGTTCGTATAGGCATTTTGGATGCTGCTATTGAAATAGCCCTTCTAGCTATATTTTCTGTTACTCCACTCATTTCATAAAGTATTCGACCTGGTTTAACAACAGCTACCCAATATTCAGGAGATCCTTTTCCCGACCCCATACGGGTTTCTGCAGGTCTTAGTGTAACTGGTTTGTCTGGAAAAATACGTACCCATATTTTTCCGCCACGGCGTGCATTTCGTGTCATTGCTCGTCGACCTGCTTCTATTTGTCTAGATGTGATCCAAGCAGGTTCAAGTGCCTGAAGAGCATATTTACCGAAAGAAATATGATTACCTCGATAAGATATTCCTTTCATTCTTCCTCTATGTTGTTTACGGAATCTGGTTCTTTTGGGGTTATAGTTGATGGTTGTTTCTGAATTCCACCTCTACTACAGAACCG